CCCAATTTGATTGGATTTCAAATAGAATAAAATGGATATCTTTTAGAGCATTGAAATCTGGCAATAGTAACAGAGTCGTACCAATTCAATTTGGCTAAAAAAAACAAAGAAAGAGGTGGTAAAGTCATAAAGTCAAATAAAATAGTCTTAAAATCTACCTATTATATTATGACTAGAAATGCGGTACAGGGGATTTGACGAAGCTTGTGGAAAAAGAGCAAGTCAATAAAAGGTTTTCAGAATGTCATTTTTTTTTTTTTTATCATACATAATTGACAACAAGAACAATAATTTTGTTCTTTTTACGAACCTTATGTCGATAAATCCGCGAGTCTAGAAATTCATTTCGGCCAATTGAACCTTCTCGAACTGTTTCTTTTTAAGAACCAAAAAGATTTGTGCCAAAATAATAGATCCCAAGAAGAACAAAAGACCTTGAACACGTAATGGATCTTGAAGTACTATTTCGGCATCTCCCTGTCCAAATCCACCCACATTAGGATTACTCGTTAATGGTTGATCCAATTTGATGGATTCACCCTCTGAAACAAGAAGTTCTGGTCCTGGAGGGATAATATCAACCACTTGACGCCCATCCGATGGATCTGTTATGGTTATTTCATATCCCCCTTTTTCTTTTCGTATGATTTTACTTACTATACCCGCTCCCGTAGCATTATAAACTGTATTGTTACTCTTGCTTCCGTCGGGATAAATCTGGCCCCTTCCCCTATTTCCTCCTACGTATATAGGATATTTTAAGAAGTGAACATCTTTCTTAGTAGCGGGGTCGGGGGAAAGGATAGGAAAGGTGATTTCACTATATTTCTGACCAGGTACAGGCCCTATCACAAGAATATTTGTTTTATTGGGGCGATAGCTCTGAAAAGATAAATTCCCTATCTTTTCTTTCATCTCGGGAGAAATACGATCGGAAGGGGCTAATTCAAACCCCTCTGGTAAAATAAGAACAGCCCCTACATTCAAACCACCTTTTTTACCATTAGCAAGAACTTGTTTCACTTGTTTATCATAAGGGATTCGAACAACTGCTTCAAATACAGTATCAGGAAGTACCGCCTGTGGAACCTCAATATCCACGGGCTTATTAGCTAAATGGCAATTGGCACATACAATACGCCCAGTCGCTTCTCGTGGATTTTCATAACCCTGCTGCGCAAAAATGGGATATGCACTTGAAATGGATGGCCGAGTTATGATATATATCATGAGCGATACGGAAATAAATCGAGTAATCTGTTCCTTTATCCAAGAAAAAGTATTTCTAGTTTGCATGGCCTAATCATTGATCCGAAAATTTCTACAATAAATTGGGTAGGTCACTAGTATCGTTCCCTATCCACGATTCTGCTATTTACTGGAAGCATTTTACTGGAATACTTTAGGATTAAAATCACCCGGATAGAATGTTTTTAATACTTATCTACATAGTAAGAAACATTCTAAGTGGATTAGATTCATATTGGTGAATCATTTATCAATCATTCATTGAATGATAAATAACTACAAGTGACGGAGATACACGATTTAAATAACGGAAAATCCAATATTTAAAAATAGTATCGAGAATAACTGGAAAAGTGGAAACAAGACCAGATATAATTTGATCATTATGAACAAATCCAAAATCTTTGTAGACAGAACCAATCATTAGTTCCCAACCGTGGGGTGAATGAAATCCAATACATAAATCGGTTAATAAAAGAATCAAAAAAGCTTTTACTGTATCACTTAAATTATATAGAAATTCCTGAGCCCAAGAGTTAAGAATAACAAGTTCTTCATTACCTAAAATAGAATAACCACTTAGAATAACAAAACAGATTAGATTTGTCGAAAAGTGTAAAATCGTATGGATACGATCCTCATTGTGTATCTTGATTAATTGGATCGTTTCCTTGTGCATTTCTGTAGGAAGCTTTTGTAGATATATCTCGGAGTATTCCTTAATCATTTCGTCCAAGACGAGGATTTCCTCTAATTCTATGAACTTTTCTAGAATACTTTTTTCTTGAATATCATTCAAAAAAATTTCGGATCGACCAGTATTCGACCAATTAGTAATCCAAGATTCCATACTTTTAGTCAATGAAAGAGAAATCCACCAGGGCAAAAATAATATCGATGCAAGATACAAAAAGGGAGGGAATGCTTTCTTTTTCTTTTTTGCCATTTTTCACCTGTGAATTTTTAATTTACCCACTTCATTCGTCCACTCTATGTCATCGAATATTTCTTTCAAACATGAGTTATAGACAAGGTATCAACTCTATGAATCTTGCGATTTTGTTTGAATCTAGAAAGAATATCGAAATAGATTAAGACTCTACTTCGAATTTGACTGAAGAAATAATCAAAAATATTGTTTCCAGATATCTCAATTCATTAAATTCCAAACAAGTGTCTCCTTTCAATGAATGGCCGAAAGAAATACTTTAAAGAATGAATATTATTAAAGAATGAATATTATTGAGATTTTGAGACGAAAGAATTACTTTTCAATCAAAATATCCACTAATTCCAATGGTTCCCCATAGCCAATAATAGAATAATTGGGGGAAAAAAGATACAAAAAAATGAGCGACAAAACAAGACAGAACTGGGGCCAGTTATCATTTTTAAGAAAACCCACGATTGTTTAGTAAGGAACACAAACCAAAGGATAAAAAAAGGTCGATTGATAAAAAGGAAATAATTTACAAGATTTATTTGCATCTAAAGTATCACTTCCAACAAACATTGGAAAAAAAAAGAGAAATCTCTTTCTTTCGAAACTTAAGTTATGTTATAGAAAAACTGGATTCTTTCATCTTTCCCTTCTGCTGAGAAAGCATTCCTCAAGTTCCTTTTCTCAAAAGACTTCAATTGGTACGCGCAAGAAATAGGCCAATTCTGCGGCTTTTTGTTCAATTTCTCGTGGAGTCAAATTCTCATCAGTACGGGTCAACGGAATAGCCCCCCGGCCTCTGATGTCCATATAAAGGACACGACGAGCATAAATCCCCTCTTTAACTTCTATTCTAACGGATTGAATATCTTTTATACGGAATCGAAAGAATATGCGACGATTTTTTCCAGGAAATCCCCAACGAAAAATACACACCATTCCTTCCTTTCTATCGAAAAGATCATAACCACTACCTACATTCCAGGAAATTGTACACCACAAATAGGAACTAATAAAGAGACCCGCGATACCGTAGAAAGACATTACGATACCTTGTGGAAAAAAAATGATTTGCTGAGACGGAACAAAAGATATCAAATTTCTACCAAGATAACTCGAAGTTCCAACTAATAAGAATCCTAATGAACCTAAAAAAATGATAAGGGCCCAGCAAAAATTACTTAGTTTTCGAGATCCCGTTATAAGTTCTATCCATATATGTTCTGATCGCCAACTCATACTTGATCCGATTTCATTTTATTGGAATTGAGAGAATACCCCAAATTATTTTGCCTGTACTTTTTTTGTTTCCGAAGGAACTCTCATCAACTAGCACTAGTTTGATGTGAACTAGCACTAGTTTGATGTGAACCTTTAGGAGTAATTCATCAAATTGGTTAGATCTAAAATAATAACATACCCTTCATATCGTCTCAATATACATATTGATATACATATAGCTCCACCAACTTTACATTTTAGGCCTCCAGCGATCCTGATCTGTTTGAAACTAGCTAGAATTCATTTACCCATAGATCGTTTTCTGCAAGCATAAGAGCCTTTTCCTCTATGTTCGGCGGAAATCACATGTTATACCATATTTCCCGAAATAAATATCTGTGTTATGCTACAAATCTAAGTTTCAAAAAAAAAAACGGATAAGAGAAGATTGGGTCTCCTCAGATCTAAACAATCTTGTTTTTTTGAACATGAAGAAATAAAGAAGCCATTGCAATTGCCGGAAATACTAGGCCTACTAAAGGCACAAAAATAGAGGGAAAGTTGAAAGTTGTCATACAAAGGGTACCTCGATTTACTATTTGTACCTGTTTATTTTTTTTAATATCATATTTTATACTAATACTAATTATAATTAAGAATTGTAATTATTATGAATTCGTAGTTATTAGTTATTAATAATTAATTCAATTAATTGAGTTAATTATTAATAACTAATAACTAATAGAGATCTAAGTATCTATATATCTAAGTGAGTATATAGAATAAGTCCAAGGAATGTAGAACTAAATAAATGGACTTATTCATCTTTTTATATGAAAGATACGTATGATAATCAACTTTATTATTTTTCTTCATTTCTTTGTGTTTTATTCTTGTCTTCTAATTTACTAAACAAAGAATTTCTTACAAATTATCGAAAGATTCGTTAGAATGCGACATAATCGGGATTTTTAGTGAAAATGGGATTTTGGTAGTTAGTAATGGGAAATCTAACTAAAAAAAGAGTTATCTGCTACTTTTGATTCTTTCTAGAATTAGATCTTAGGTTACCAAAGAAAACTCCATTCTTATCTTATTTTTTTTTGATAACTACTTGTTAGCTACAAATCAAAAAATTGAACTTAGTGCGCTCTACTTGATTGAATTGGAATTCAAAGGAAAAAAAGCGTGGAGCTTAAATAACTCACTTAGAACACTTTTTAAAAGATTACGCGGTACGATTAGGTCGAATAAGCCCTTCTGGAATAAATATTCAGCCGCTTGTGCACCTTCGGGTACTGTTTTATTCAATGTTTGTTCAATTACTCTTTTACCCGCAAATGCAATGTAGGAATTGGGTTCGGCAATAATGAGATCTCCCAACATACCAAAACTAGCTGTTACCCCACCAGTAGTAGGAGATGTAAGGATTGATACATAAAATAACTTTTTATTTGATTGATAATCATATAAGGCAGACGATATTTTAGCCATTTGCATCAAGCTGAAACTTCCTTCTTGCATGCGCGCCCCCCCCGAAGCGCACACTATAATAAGAGGTAGAAATTGATTGGCAGCGTACTCAATCAAA